ACTAATAACTTATAACACTAATAACCAACTCATTGCTTCGCATTATCTGGATCCAAAGAAGCAGTCAAGATATAATATTGGTTATATCATTGTAGCAACTGAAATCCTTTTTTGCATAAACTTTGCATAAACATAAAAAAACCAATCTGATTATGAGTTATGAAGTTCTAAGTTGTGAAGCGAAATAGAAAAGTATGCGGATAAGGATAAATGGAAGGATGAGAGAAAGAGAGAAGAGAGAAAGAAAATATCACTGATATAGAATTCCAATATGTAAGGTCTCTGAGTCATCTCATAAAAAAAAAAAGCAATGTAATAAAGCATTAATAATGATTCATCCATAATTAGATGAATCCGCTCATAGAACAAAAAAAATCAAGAGCCTCGAGCCAATAAAGACTGAGAAAATTGACTTAAGAACAAATTTCATTAAGGACTCCGTTGGAGAATTAAGACCTAACCATTAATCAAGAAGCAATGGGAACGATGGAACCCGTGAATGCAGAAGATTCTATTGAAAATGAATCTTAATAATTCATTGGGCGGGATGGCGGAACGGACCAGGAACCTATTCTTTTATTCGGAGAGGTCGTGGACTAACCCTAGAACTGAAATAGATATTGAAAGAGTAAATATTCGCCCGCGAAAGTTTTATTTTATTGGATTGATAAATTTTGGTCGATCGTATATGATAAAAGGCAAAACAAAAGAAAGATTCATTATAACGTTATAAAAAAAACGACATTGACATTATATATAAATAGAATACATGTTTAATTATAGATCTATAATATAGATCTAACTAAACACGATATATAAATTTCGAATAGATTAATTAGATGAAATTTCAAAGAATCCTATGATTCACTATACTCTTTATTAAATATATATATATCGGGATAAAATCTTTTTTAGTCGTTTCATTCGCGAGGAGCTGGATGAGAAGAAATTCTCACGTCCAGTTCTGTAGTAGAGATGGAATTGAGAAAGACCCATCAACTATAACCCCAAAAGAACAAGATTCCGTAAACAACATAGAGGAAGAATGAAAGGAATTTCTTATCGAGGTAATCATATTTGTTTCGGTAGATATGCTCTTCAAGCACTTGAACCCGCTTGGATCACATCTAGACAAATCGAAGCAGGGCGACGCGCAATGACACGAAATGTACGTCGTGGGGGAAAAATATGGGTACGTGTATTTCCAGATAAACCAGTTACAGTAAGACCTACGGAAACTCGTATGGGTTCGGGGAAAGGATCCCCCGAATATTGGGTAGCTGTCGTTAAACCAGGTAGAATACTTTATGAAATGGGTGGAGTAGCCGAAAATATAGCGCGAAAGGCTATTTCAATAGCGGCATCAAAAATGCCTATAAGAACTCAATTCATTATTTCTGGATAGGAATGTTGAACCAAAGGAAAGAAGTCTTGGGTATAAAAAAAACAATTGCAGGTTTTCTTTTTTTTTTACTTCGTCCTTTGCTTTACTTTACATTAAAAAAACAGATTAAAAAAATGATATGATTCAACCTCAAACCCATTTGAATGTAGCAGACAACAGCGGGGCCCGAGAATTAATGTGTATTCGAATCCTAGGAGCTAGTAATCGCCGATATGCTCATATTGGTGACGTTATTGTTGCTGTAATCAAGGAAGCAGTACCAAATACACCTCTACAAAAATCCGAAGTGATCAGAGCTGTAATTGTACGTACTTGTAAAGAACTCAAGCGTGACAACGGTATGATAATACGATATGATGACAATGCTGCAGTTGTCATTGATCAAGAAGGAAATCCAAAAGGAACTCGAGTTTTTGGCGCGATCGCACGGGAATTGAGACAGTTAAATTTTACTAAAATAGTTTCATTAGCACCTGAGGTATTATAATACGAGATCGCGATAGAGTGATAGTCTTTAATTAAAATAGATAAATTAGTAGATTATGTCTCACGCATATACTTTTAATAATTTTCATAAATAAAACGAACATGTTGATTATATAAAAATTCGGAAGTAACAATAATTTGCGTTTATCATGGGTAAGGACACTATTGCTGACATAATAACTTCTATACGAAATGCTGACATGGATAGAAAAGGAACGGTTCGAATAGCGTCTACTAACATCACCGAAAACATTGTTAAAATACTTTTACGAGAGGGTTTTCTCGAAAACGTAAGGAAACTTGTGGAAAACAACAAATCTTTTTTGGTTTTAACCCTACGACATAGAAGGAATAGGAAAAGACCATATAGAACCAGTTTAAATTTAAAACGAATCAGTCGACCTGGTCTCCGAATCTATTCGAACTATCAACGAATTCCGAGAATTTTAGACGGGATGGGGATTGTAATTCTCTCTACTTCTCGGGGTATAATGACAGACCGTGCGGCTCGACTAGAAAGAATCGGCGGAGAAATTTTGTGTTATATATGGTAATCTTTCTGGTACCCGAATTATATCCGGAACTTCCTAATTTGTGAAAAAAAAAAAAACGAAAAAAGACAAGTTGTCTAATATCACTCCTCCTACATTAGTTGATACTTCAAGGGGTTTTGCCTGGAATGAAAGAAGAAAAATGAATGGATTCATGAAGGTTTAATTACTGAAGCACTTCCCAATGGTATGCTCCGGGTTCGTTTATATACTGAAGTCAGATTCGAAGTTATGTTTCAGGAAGAGTTCGACACAGTTTTATACGTGTACTACCTGGAGATAGAGCCAAAAGAGTAAAAATTGAAGTAAGTCGTTATGGTTCACAAATGGAGGGCGTATAATTTATAGACTCCACAACAAAGATTCGAATGATTAGGTGGTTTTTCAACATTCCTTTCATGAGGATACAAGTCACTGTTCAAAAATTTCAAGAAACTTATTTTCTTCCAATTATTTTCTTCCAATAAGTAGATTCGCAATTCAGTTAAGGAATAACAACTATGAAAATAAGGGCCTCCGTTCGTAAAATTTGTGAAAAATGTCGACTGATCCGTAGGAGAGGACGCATTATAGTAATTTGTTCCAACCCGAGACATAAACAAAGACAAGGATAATCTTTCGAAAAGGGACTCTCTAAAGGAACCGATGAACAAATCAAAATAAAAGATCTGTTTTGACATGAAATGGATATATCCATATATCTGACTTATATTTATGAAATGATAAAATTAAAATATGGCAAAATCTATATCAAAAAGTGTTTCACGTAGGACTGGACGGATTGGTTCACGTAAAAGTGCACGTCGAATACCAAAAGGCGTTATTCATGTTCAAGCAAGTTTCAACAACACCATTGTGACTATTACAGATGTACGGGGGCGGGTGATTTCTTGGTCCTCCGCTGGGACTTGTGGATTCAGGGGTACAAGAAGAGGGACACCCTTTGCTGCTCAAACCGCAGCAGGAAATGCTATTCGAGCAGTAGCGGATCAAGGTATGCAACGAGCGGAGGTCATGATAAAAGGTCCGGGTCTCGGAAGAGATGCAGCATTACGAGCTATTCGTAGAAGTGGTATACTTTTAAGTTTCGTACGGGATGTAACCCCTATGCCACATAATGGCTGCAGACCCCCTAAAAAAAGACGGGTGTAGAAATAAACATTGAAGAGATTTCAAGAGAAAGAAATGACTCAAAGATCTGATCAAATAATATTACTATGGTTCGAGAGAAAGTAAAAGTATCTACTCGGACACTACAGTGGAAGTGTGTTGAATCAAGAGCAGACAGTAAGCGTCTTTATTATGGACGCTTTGTTCTGTCTCCACTTATGAAAGGTCAAGCCGACACAATAGGCATTGCAATGCGAAGAGCTTTGCTTGGAGAAACAGAAGGAACATGTATTACACGCGCAAAATCTGAGAAAATTCCACATGAATATTCTACCATAGTAGGTATTCAAGAATCAGTACATGAAATTTTAATGAATTTGAAAGAAATTGTATTGAGAAGCAATATGTATGGCACTCGTGACGCGCTTATTTGTGTCAAAGGTCCTGGATATGTAACTGCTCAAGATATCCTCTTACCACCTTCTGTGGAAATCGTTGATAATACGCAGCATATAGCTAGTCTAACGGAACCAATTGATTTGTGTATTGGATTACAAATCGAGAGGAATCGAGGATATAATAATATAAAAACGCCAAATAACTTTCAAGACGGGAGTTATCCTATAGATGCTGTATTCATGCCTGTTCGAAATGCGAATCATAGTATTCATTCGTATGGAAATGGAAATGAAAAACAAGAGATCCTTTTTCTAGAAATATGGACAAATGGAAGTTTAACTCCTAAAGAAGCACTTCATGAAGCCTCCCGAAATTTGATTGATTTATTTATTCCCTTTCTACAGGCAGCAGAAGAAAACTTACATTTAGAGCACAATCAATACAAGGTTACTTTACCTTTTTTTACTTTTCATGATCGATTGGCTAAACTAAAGAAAAAGAAAAAAGAAATAGCACTGAAATCCATTTTTATTGACCAATCAGAATTGTCTCCCAGGATCTATAATTGTCTTAAAAAGTCCAATATACATACATTATTCGACCTTTTGAATAACAGTAAAGAAGACCTTATGAAAATGGAACATTTTCGCATAGAAGATGTAAAACAGATATTGGACATTCTAGAAAAGAAATAAAAAAGCATTTCCCAATTGATTTACTGAAAAGAAAAATCAAATAAGTTTTAAATCAATTGAATTTATTTCATTTTTTTTTTTTTATTCTTTAGAAAAAAAAAAAAAAAATAGAAAAACTGAAACGGTTTGCACCTTTAGCAAAATTTAGATATTCGGACCTGAATTTAATTGAATAGAAGTATCTAGGGAGAATTCACTTTGACTTTGAAGCGACTACTCCCTAGATACACACGTCATCATATTTTACAATTTGACAATTGAATCAATTTAAAAAAGACCTAAAGTTAGGGATTTATCAATAGGTAATGTTGCTCCAATACCCAAGCACAGGGCCACTGCGGTACCAATCAAAAA